GGTCAAGTAACAAAAATGTTCTATTTTCCGGTACATCATTATGGATTGGATTAGTCTTCTTAGTAGCCATTCTTAATTCTCTAATTTCTTGAATTTTTTTGATATTTCCCTCCCCATCACTTCTGTGAATCAATTTAGATTTAATCTGAATTATTAAAAACATTTGTGATTCATTAGATATAATTCAATATTCAGATTTTCCGAATTTCAAAAAATTCAAATATTATTTCACTTAGAAAAGTATCTAAATTCTATACTGCAGTATTCAAGCTTTACTATAAAATATAAATACCTGGCCTTACACAAATAGAATCCAGACGCATATATGACATATTATATATGTCATATATGTGTGGACATATTGCGTGCGTATCAGGAATAAAAAAATTGCGGATATGGTCGAATGGTAAAATTTCTCTTTGCCAAGGAGAAGACGCGGGTTCGATTCCCGCTATCCGCCCACGCTCATAGTATACTATATAGTATAGTATATATATACTATACTATTTCTTTTATAGTATTTCTTTACTTTAAAAAAAGAGGCATCATGTTATGGAATAATTCTGATATAACAAATAAAAAAAATCTAAGAGACTAAATTCTTAGTAACTAAAGAAATTTAAGTATAAACATATTATGTTTGAGAAATTAAACATTTCTTTCTGGTTTGGAAAAAAGAATGAATATGGTATTTTAATATGGTATTTTACTAAGATTATATGGTATTTTACTAAGATTATATGGTATTTTACTAAGATTATATGGTATTTTACTAAGATTTTCTATTTTATTTCATTGAAATCAAATTCAAATAAATTCTTAGAATGAATTTCATTTTTAATTGAAATTCTGCTTTAATAAATTTTTATTTAAATGATATGAAGAAAATGTAAACCAATCTTTTTTTCATAAAAGAAATATACATGGGAGCATAAGGAATCGAACCTTATTCTATTTTAATTAGAATAGAATTTTGTATATTCTATACAATGGAAAAAATTCTATTATTATCACAAGAAAATTTTTGAATCTAACCGAATCGGAACGAATTACGTTGCCTTCACAAATAACTTTAGATTCGTCAGAAGATTTGAAACCCAGATTGGTAATTACCAATGGTAATTACCAATCGGTGACATCCCCATTTCCATCGATTTGCTATTAAAAACTAATAGCAAATGATATTGAGTCGATTCGAGGCAAGTGTTCGAATCTATTATGACATAAGCATAAGATGCCCAACGGATTTTTTTTAGATCTTGAAAAAAGAAAATACCTTATCAGTATTATGAATAGAATATTTTTTTCTAATATAGTTTTAAATGTTAGCCATGATGCCATTTATCAATATTTTTGAAACAGGATCGAAGTTGTTTAGTATATATATATATATTTTTTTTTTTTTTTGAGGCTATTATAAAATACTTCATATATGTCTACTTTCATAGAACATAGTATCTTTCTTTGTACTTAAAAAAGAATCAAGTACAAATCAAAAGATATCCCATTATTTATTATAATAGATTCTAGATTTATTAGAATAGAAGATAGAAAAGAGAATTTGAAATGTCTTTTTTGTGTGTTAACCTATCTTGTTCTTTCTTTCTATCACTAGCTTTTAGAAAAATCTTTTTACTAATATTACTAAGAATCTAAGAATATTATATTATAATTACTAAATTAGTATTAAATTCCATAATTATCAAAGTGATTATACTAATCAAATAGTATTTTGTAAAAATATATGGGGTATAGTTACCTATTCATATCTATTCATCTGCATATTGTATCTTTTTTTGTAATTGACAACAGAGATAGATTAAGTCACGCTATATCATAATTTTTTTTTATTAAATATTTTCATATTTTCGATGCAGTCCAAAATAAAAGCAAAATTCATTCTAACTAGAGATATTATACATAAGAGAGAAAATGCATTAGAATCCTTGTAATTTTTTCTATTTTGGGGTTTACATATAAATGAAAATTTTATTATAATTCCTAATTGAAAAAAATTTGACTTTTTCAAGTAATTTATACTAATATACTAAAATAGTAATATACTAAATTTAAGAATTTAAGATAAAAAAAATCCAAAATGAAATCAAGAATAATTAGAATTAGAAATAGAATTAAAATTCTAGTTAATGGTTCCAATTTGACCTAAATTTTGGGATCTATCACTGGAAATCCTTTTTTTATCTATTCAAATCTATTGAAGAATTCTTCAATAGATAAGGGGAAGAAGTTCTTAAAGAGTATGTATGTGTTTTGAAATATAATTAATTATTTCAACTGAATTCATTCAATAAAAAACAAAAATCCTCCCCCTTTTTTTTGGAAAGGGATAAGCAAAATAAAAAGGATTAAAAAAAAAAAGAAAAAAGAATTTAATCATTTTTCTCGATTTTGAATTAGATTTGGCGGCATGGCCAAGCGGTAAGGCAGGGGACTGCAAATCCTTTATCCCCAGTTCAAATCTGGGTGTCGCCTTTTCAACAAGATATTTAAAATTTCTTTTTCTATATCCTACTAATAAAATTTGACAAATTTTTGTTCTGTATAATTAGAGACAAAGATTTTCTTGATACTGGATTTCTCTAATTCCTAGTTCGAGAAAATAGAAAAACTTGTCTAGTGGAATTCAAAAAAATAAAGGAATAGGTTTAAGATTTGTAGTGACAGTTCCTCTTTTTTTCTCTCATAGAAAGAGAGACAGTAAGTTTAGATTAAATAGAAAATTATTAACGTATACAATAATATATTATTTATGTATCTTGATAATACATTTAGATATTTCTTAAAGAAAAAAAGCGTTTGTATGTCATATTTTTAAGGCTTTCTACGAGAGATTCTAGCTAAAATTAAGCTAAGCACTTTCTATTTATTAATTGGTTTATTAATAGCCTTATAAATCAGAATCGTATTTTGACTCTTCACTAATAATTGTATTATTATTATTGATCAATAATGGAATAATTACTTCATAGAAATAGGAGACATAAATTACATGGATTTAGTCAGTTTTGCTTGGGCTGCTTTAATGGTAGTCTTTACATTTTCACTTTCCCTTGTAGTATGGGGAAGGAGTGGACTTTAATTAGGAAAATTTTTTGAGAAATCATTCGAGTAATCGAATTATATCAATCAATTTTTTCTTTGATCTTTTTACATCAATGGATCTTGCAAAGCTTTTTTCAATAAAAGCTTGTCTCTCTTTCACAAGATAATCTATAATAGAAAAACTCTCTACTGCGATAGAAAGAAGTATATTCTACCGCAGTAGATCGTTCGTTTTAGTTAACACTTGAGATTCTCTTTTTTTTAATCACTTTCTTTTATTTCTTTATTTTTTTAATTATTGATAAGAATTTCTAATTCAAGTTTAAGTCAAATTAATCATTTTGACTGACTGTTTTTACGTAGATAATAAGTAAAAAAGCAGTAGGAACTAGAATGAACAGTGCAGTAGCAATAAATGCGAGAATATTGACTTCCATAATCTCATTTTTTTTTTTTTTTTTTTTCGCAATAACTCGGGATATAATCCCATAGAAAGGAGATATTGAACTCCTTTAAATAAATGAAATTCAATAGGATGGTTTGCATCCTGATAATATTGAATCAGATCCTTTTTTTGAGTAAAGGATATCTGATCTATCAAATCGATTTATTGTTGAGAATTAAATAGTATAACATAGGAAGATCTTTTACCCATACTAGTTTAGTAATGGGTTGGATTAGTCCTTTTCCACTTTTTGTGTCTTATAGCTTATTGTCTGCCTATTGTCTGTCTTCCTTATCTTAATCAAATTATCCTTAATTTTTCTTATATTTTGAAATTTAATGCAATTAAGGATTTTGAAATGACTGAAATTCTATAGGTCAGTCACACACATATCCAAACTAAGACTAGAAGTATGATGGGAAAAAGAGAAGATAAAAAAATCGAATATTCTAAGAAATTAACTGAAAAGGTTCATTTCTTCATTTTCTCTTTTTTTTAGTAAGTCTCTCCTTTTTCGGATTTGGAATGGAATGCATATATTCCAAATTAAGTCTGCTATTTGAATGAGAATATTAAGTATAAAAAAAAATCGAAACTAAAAGAGGTATACTTTATTTAATATGAATAGTACTTTGTTTGTTAAGGTAATTATACAAAGTTTATTCTTTATTAATAAAGAAAAGAATAAAACTTTTTATTTATAAAAAAAATATAAACTTGTAAAATAGCATCATTTCATTGATCAAGAACAGTCAAAAAAAAAGTATGACGAGGGTCGATGGTATAAATAAAAGACTGAATGAATATAGTAAAACTTTTGATTCGTAGAATCAGGATATTAGAAATATATATCTTATCAATCAATAGATAGTAGTCAAAAAAAAATGAGATTTCTGCATACATATTTATCTGGGTGATAAATGCAAAACGAAAACAAAAGAGATATTCAGTCCAATAAAATATAATTTCAATGATTATTAAAATTGAAATTTTCTTTGTTTTCTGCCTCCCTTTTTACACGAAAAAGAAAAGAAAAATGGATGAATATTTCGGATTCTAGTTCGGGACTGACGGGACTCGAACCCGCAGCTTCCGCCTTGACAGGGCGGTGCTCTAACCAATTGAACTACAATCCCAGCAAAGCAAGGTCTATGGTATAAATATTCATAAAGGTAATATGAATATCATCCCATTCAGCTGTACGAAAGTTAAAAATGATATTTTTCTAATATTAATATATTCACATATTAATATAGACTCTAGTCATAGTGAGATAGATTACTAGTAATCTTTTATTGTTTTAATAAAAAAAACAGATAATTTATCTGCTCTTATAAGAGCAATAAACTCTTTTTTTTTTTATGAGACTTACTGAAATTAAATTTCAGTAATAATTTACTGATTGAAACTTCAAAAACTTTCATGAATCTCAATTCTTAGAAAGAAAAATTGATAAGAATGCATATAGAATATGCATATAAATACACGAACTCTTCTCATTAATTTAATGGATGGTTTGACATTTCCTTTTATTTAATGTCCTTAATTTAATATTAATTAAAAGGAAATATCAAATATCAAATATATATTACTAAATCATATATAACATATATATTCATAGAGTAGCATTTTTGGGCCGAGCTGGATTTGAACCAGCGTAGACATATCGCCAACGAATTTACAGTCCGTCCCCATTAACCGCTCGGGCATCGACCCTGGGTGGAAGGATTAATTCTAGGTTTAACGAAGAATTAATCCTATGTTTCTTAATAAACCCGGGAGAATTCAATTAATCTTAGGTTTATTGATTAATTATCACCTTACCAACTTTTTATCTTACCCCCAGGGGAGATCGAATCCCCGCTACCTCCTTGAAAGAGAGATGTCCTAACCACTAGACGATGGGGGCTAACCTGCCCACACCTCGTCATCAGTCAGTATTCAAATTATAATATGTATTTTTTTACTGTCAATAGACTTTTATATTACTTTACTTTATTCTTTCTTTTTTCATCATTTTTGTCATCATATTTTTATCATATTTTTGATCACATTTTTTATTTTTTTATGACTTGATCCAAAAAGTATTTCCTATTCTTATGTTAAGATTGCGTATAATTTTTTGATTTGATAATTCATTTATGAACTATTCTATGCTATGCTAAATTATAATGATAAGAATTTAACGAAAAGAGCTTAGTTGAAGAATTTCTTCAATTAAGGTAGTTATGTAATGTAATCAGTCTACGAGAAGAGTACAATTTCTTTTTACTTCATAATTATTTTAATTTAAAGTAAATCGGAGCTCGTTGCTTCATTTGATGTTCAGATCAAATATATCTATTACTACATGTACACTTTTTCATGTACACTTTTTCTATTTCATATTTCAAAAAGATTCGGTTTTTCCGTTCCTAGTATGAAATTATTCTGAATAATATGAAATGTAGAACTTTAAATTTAATTATTATCATTTCTTTCTATTTTATATAGAAAAGATTTCATAATTGGAAGAAAGTAGCAGAATCATGTTCCAGGAATATCTTATCAATATATTTCCATTCCATTAATTTATACTTCTTGCAAATCCTCACGTTTTTTTTTGGAATGAAAGCGGTTTTTCTTCATTATTATATTCCACCTCTTTTCTTCATTATTCTATTCCACTTCTTTTCTTCATTATTCTATTCCACCTCTTTACAAAAAAAAGAAAATTTCATAATCCTATGGGATAAAATATATGGTACATTTTTTGTAAAATTATGGCCCACTGGTCATTCGTCCACAAGAGTTTAGAAAAGATTGAAAAACTTTTGAAAAAATTCGTCATTCACCATATTGTTGAGCCGTTGTCAACATTTATTTTTCAAAAAAAGAATTAATTCCAATCAAGATAGAAATTCTTGGAATGAAGCATCATCTGATGATGATGAATTAGATGAGGAGGACTCATTATCATCAGAAGACTTTGATTCCAAGTGAGGACTCTTTGTCAGAATCAAATGAAGGATCATCTGAGGAGGAATCAGATGTTGAGTCCTATTATAAGGATTTTTTCTTTTATCGAGCGTTAGAACATTATTCCAATTGATCTTTAAGAAATCATATTATTCTGCTTATTTACCAGATTGATCGGTTCATAGAATACCATAAGCAAAAAGAAACTCTTTTTGCAATAAAATAAGTGTTCTCAATTTACTAGAAGAAATAAAGAAAGGAGTTACCTATTTCAAATCGTCAATCGATGATCCTTATCTATCAGAGGAGTTGGACCCATAGTACTCTTGCCATTATAAGTGGTTTGAGATGCAGTACTTCAAGTGGGATCTAACTCACTCAGAGGAGTTGGACACATCGTATTCACTCCCTTTGTCGGAATCCGAGTAGGAAGAGAGGGATTCGCAAATTAATGAGCTCCCTCCGGTTGCGAATTGATTTCTTACTGGGTCCGGGGGGGGTTCTATTTTCTCGACTAAAATATCGAGAAATCCAAATATCTACCTTTCGGGACCAAAGGTGATAAAATTTCTCAGAAAAATTTCGGAGGTATCGCGTACTATATGAATCAATTTCTATCCAAATCAAATTCTTCATTTGATTTGGATAGAATAAAAAAGTAGTAATGGACATATATGGAGTTCACTAAAATTTCATGTGATTTATCAAACAGAATAGAAATTCCATCATTACTAGATTGATCTATAGATAGGGATCGTCGATAAATAATGATCAACTAAAGGGATTTTTTTCGATAAAAAGTAAATAAGCTTCAGATTAAGATGATTTGGAATGAAAATAAGGGAATGTCAACAATACCTGGGTTTAATCAGATACAATTTGAGGGCTTTTGCAGATTTATTACTAAAGGCTTGAGGGAAGAATTTGATAAGTTTCCAGAAAAAAAAATGAAAGATATAGATCAAAATATGGAATTTCTATTTTTTGTAGAAAGATATCAATTGGTAGAACCCTTGATAAAAGAAAGAGATGCTTTTTATGAATCACTTACATATTCTGCAAGATTATATGTACCCGCGGGATTAATTCGAAAAACCAGTATAAAAATGCAAAAACAAACCGTTTTTATAGGAAACATTCCTTTAATGACTTCCCAAGGAACTTTTATAATAAATGGAATATATAGGACTGTAATTAATCAAATATTGCAAAACCCTGGTATTTACTATCGTTCAAGATTGGACCGTGAAGGAATTTCTGTCTATACCGCCACTATAATATCAGATTGTGGAGGAAGGATAAAGTTAGAAATGGATACAAAAGCAAGGATATGGGTGCGTGTGAGTAGGAAACAAAAGATATCGATTCTAGTTCTATTATTAGCTATGGGTTCGAATCTGAAAGAAATTCTAGATAATGTTCGTTACCCTGAGATTTTATTATCTTTCGCAAATGATAAGAAGGAACTAAAAAAGATTAGTTCAAAAGAAAATGCTCTTTTGGAGTTTCACAAAAAGTTTTTTTCTAAAGAAGAGAAGGAACAGAAAGATATTGTATCTTCAGAGTCCTTATGTGAGTACTTACAAAAGGACTTTTTAGAAAAATTTTATAAAAAAAAATGCGAACTAGGAAGGATTGGTCGACGAAATATGAATCGGAGACTTAATCTCGATATATCTCAGGACAATATATTTTTGTTACCAAAAGATATATTGGCTGCTGCCGATCATTTGATTGAAATGAAATGGGAAATGGGTACACTTGATGATATGAATCACTTGAAGAATAAACGTATTCGTTCTGTAGGAGATCTTTTACAGGATCAATTTAGATTGGCTCTCTCTCTTTTAGAAAAGGCAGTTCGGAATACTATATCTGTAGCAATTTCTCGTAATAAATGGATACGAAGTCCTCAAATTTTGGTAACTTCAACTTCATTCAAAACTACTTATGAATCGTTTTTTGGTCTTCACCCCTTATCGCAACTTTCAGATCAAACTAATCCATTAGCACAAGTAGCTCATGGTCGAAAATGGAGTTTTTTGGGTCCTAGAGGACTGACAAGTCGGACTGCTAGTATTCAGATACGAGATATCCATCCTAGCTACTATGGACGTATTTGTCCAATTGATACATCTGAAGGTACTAATGTTGGACTTATTGGATCCTTAGCTATTTATGCACGGATTGGTCATTGGGAATCTATAGAAAGTCCGTTTTATAAAATATCTGAAAAATCCAGAAAAAAAAAAGGACAGATGGTTTATTTATCACCAACAAAAGATGAATATTATATGATAGCAGCAGGAAATTCTTTGGCCTTGAACCAGGGTATTCAAGAAGAAGAGGTTGTTCCCGCTCGATACCGTCAAGAATTCCTAACTATTGCGTGGGAACAGATTCATCTTAGAAGTATTTCTCCCTTCCACTATTTTTCTATTGGAGCTTCTCTTATTCCTTTTATCGAGCATAATGACGCGAATCGAGCTTTAATGAGTTCTAATATGCAACGTCAAGCAGTTCCGCTTTCTCAGTCGGAGAAGTGTATTGTTGGAACTGGCCTAGAAGGCCAAACGGTTGTAGATTCGGGGTTTTCACTTATAGCTGAGCATCAGGGAAAGGTCCTTTATACTGATAGTCAAAAGATCCTTTTTTCAAGGAATGGGAATACTGAAAGTATTCCTTTAGTTAAGTATCAAGGTTCCAACAAAAAAACTTTGATCCATCAAAAACCCCGGGTTCAGGGAGGTAAATGCGTTAAAAAAGGTCAAATTTTGGCGGACGGTGCCGCTACAGTTGATGGGGAACTCGCTTTAGGAAAAAACATATTAGTAGCTTATATACCATGGGAGGGTTATAATTCTGAAGATGCAGTACTAATTAGTGAACGTCTGATATATGAAGATATTTTTACTTCTTTTTCTATTCGGAGATATGAAATTAAGACTTATATGACAAATCAAGGCCCTGAAAGAATCACTAAGGGAATACCCCATCTCGAGACTCATTTTCTACGCAATTTGGATAGGAATGGGATTGTGATGTTGGGATCTTGGGTAGAAACAGGTGATATTCTTGTAGGTAAATTAACGCCAAGAGAGGATGAACCGTTTCCAGAGGACAGATTATTAGAGGCTGTCCTTGGGATAGATTTATCCAGTACAAAAGAAACTTCTCTAAGATTACCTATAGGTGGAAAAGGTCTCGTTATTGATGTGAAATGGATTGAGATGAACGATTCCAGTGATTTTTTAGAGATGGTTTCTGTATATATTTTACAGAAACGTCAAATCAAAGTAGGTGATAAAGTAGCTGGAAGACATGGAAATAAAGGTATCATTTCCAAGATTTTGTCTAGACAAGATATGCCCTATTTGCAAAATGGAACACCTGTTGATATGGTCTTCAATCCCTTGGGAGTACCTTCACGAATGAATGTGGGACAGATATTTGAATGCTCACTTGGATTAGCAGGGGATCTGCTAAAGAGACATTATCGAATAACACCTTTTGATGAAAGATATGAGCAAGAAGCTTCGAGAAAACTAGTGTTTTCTGAATTATATGAAGCTAGTAAACAAACAAAAAATCCATGGGTATTTGAGCCCGAATACCCTGGAAAAAGCAGAATATTTGATGGAAGAACAGGAAATCCTTTTGAACAACCTATTCTAGTAGGAAAGTCCTATATCCTAAAATTAATTCATCAAGTGGATGATAAAATCCATGGACGTTCTACTGGGCCTTACACACTTGTTACACAACAACCTCTTAGAGGAAGGGCCAACCAAGGGGGACAACGGGTAGGAGAAATGGAAGTTTGGGCTCTCGAAGGATTTGGTGTTGCTCATATTTTACAAGAAATCCTTACTTATAAATCTGATCATATTAGAGCTCGTAAAGAAATATTAAATACTATGCTTATTGGAGGAAGAGCACCTAACCCTGAGGATGATTTTCCAGAAACTTTTCGAGTACTCGTTCGAGAACTACGATCTTTGGCTCTAGAACTGAATTATTTCCTTGTATCTGAAAAGAACTTCCAGATTCATAGGAAGGAAGTGTGATCTGAATTAATAATTATTTCAATCTTATTTTATGATTGACCAGTATAAACATCAAAAACTTCAAATTGGACCAGTTTCCCCTCAACAAATAAAGGCTTGGGCGACCAAAATCCTACCTAATGGGGAAAAAATAGTTGGAGAGGTAACAAAAAATGAGACTTTTCATTATAAAAGCAATAAACCAGAAAAAAATGGATTGTTTTGCGAACGAATCTTTGGACCCATAAAAAGTGGATTTTGTGGGTGTGGAAAGTATCGAGAGATTGGGGCTGAAAAAGAAAACCCAAAATTTTGTCAACAATGCGGAGTAGAATTTGGTAATTCTCGGATACGAAGATATCAAATGGGGTACATAAAACTCGCATGTGCAGTGACTCATGTGTGGTATTTAAAAGGTCGTCCTAGTTATATCGCAAATCTTTTAGATAAATCCCTTAAGGAATTAAAAAGTCTAGTATATTGCGGTGTGTGATTTGATCAAAATTCTCATTTGACAGGTTCGAATTGAGAAACTGTCATCCCATTCGATCCTATTGGGATGCCCTAGCTCTGACATGTGTTTTGGAAGAAATAACATGAAACTTAGGATTTTTGGTATATTCTATACTTCCAATTTAAAGGGGAATTAATCCATGGTCGATTCTATAATAGATAAACCTAGTTATACCTTGTGAAAATCTTTTTTCATGAGATTTATCATTCCATTTAGAAAAAGATTTTGCTTAAGCAATCAAATATAGTATGGTTACAGAAGTTTATCCATCGCATATATGCTTCAAGTAAGGCATAACCGTCGAGGTGACTAGGGACCTAAAAGATTAAATGGAATGAGATATAGACAAATAAATCCCGTATGAATTCAAAAATCAGAAATCTTTAAGAGAATTCATCAGGGAAATAGACTACTCAATAATTTGACATTCTCATTTTAAGCAATTCATTTATCAAATTCAAGTAAAATAACAATGAATCAATGAGAAATTAGTTTTAATTGGGAACTTGAGTAAAGAGTAGTTCTTTTTCAGTTTTTATCTAAAAAAAGAAAGAACTTTTTTTTCTTTTTTTAACTACTTGAGCCGGATGAGAGGAAACCTTCACGTCCGATTTGAAAGGGGGGAATCCTTTAGGAACCTATCTCGATTGTTCTTTTGCTAGGCCCACAGCTAAAAAACCAACTTTCTTACGATTACGAGGTTCATTCGAAGATGAAATCCAATCCCGGAAATACAGCATTCCGCTTTTTTTTAATACTCGAGGCTTCGAGAAATTTCGAAATCGAGAAATTGTGACAGGAGCTGATGCTATTAGAGAGCAATTAGCTGATTTAGATTTGCGAATTCTTATCGAGAATTCATTAGTAGAATGGAAAGGATTAGCAGTCCTGAAACCTACTGGAGATAAATGGGAAGATAGAAAAATTCAAATAAGAAAGAATTTTTTGGTTAGACGTATGGAATTAGCTAAACGTTTTCTTCAAACAAATATAGAACCTGAATGGATGGTTTTGTACTTATTACCAGTTCTTCCTCCCGAATTGAGACCCATTATTCAGATAGAAGGGGGTAAGCTAATAAGTTCGGATATTAATGAGCTCTATAAAAGAGTTATTGAGAAGAATATTCTTCTTAGCAATTTATTAAGTATATCTTCATTTATATCTTCGGACAGAGACGTTGTTGTTATAAATTCTCAGGCAAAATTATTACAAGAAGCTGTGGATATACTTCTTCATATTGGGGTTCGCGGACAACTGAGGTCAGATGGTTTTACTAAAGATAAAGATTACAAATCTTTTTCAGATATACTTGGAGGGAAAGAAGGAAGATTTCGTGAGACTTTGCTTGGTCGACGGGTTGATTATTCAGGGCGTTCTGTCATTGTTGTGGGTCCTTCTCTTTCATTATATCAATGTGGATTACCTCGAGAAATGGCAATAGAACTTTTCCAAGCATTTCTAATCCGCCATTTAATTAGGAAACATTTCGCTACTAACATAGCGACTGCTAAAAGGTTGATTCAGGAGCGGGAAAAAGAACCTATTGTATGGGAAACACTTAAAGAAGTTATGGAGGGGCATCCTATATTATTGAATAGAGCACCCACTTTGCATAGATTAGGCATATTGGCTTTCCAACCTATTTTAGTAGAGGATCGTGCTATTTATTTACACCCATTAGTTTGTAAGGGTTTTAATGCAGACTTTGATGGAGATCAAATGGCTGTTCATTTACCTTTATCTTTGGAGGCTCAAGCGGAAGCTCGTTTACTTATGTTTTCTCATATAAATCTTTTATCTCCAGCTATTGGAGATCCTATTTGTGTACCAACTCAAGATATGCTTATTGGACTCTATGTATTAACCATGGGAATTCGTGAAGGGATTTGTGCAAATAGGTATAATTTACCTAATTGTAGAAACTATCAAAATGAACCAATTGACAATAAAAACTTTAAGTATAAAAAAAAAAAAGAACCTTATTTTTCTAGCTCATATGAAGCACTTGGAGCTTATCGGCAAAAAAGAATCAGTTTAGACAGTCCTTTGTGGCTCCGATGGAATTTAGATAAAGGTGTTGTTGGGTCAAGCGAAGTTCCTATTGAAGTTCAATATGAATCTTTGAGTACTTCTCATGAGATTTATGAGCATTATCTAATAATAAAAAGTACAAAAGATGAAATCCGTTGTATATACATTCGAACCACTCTTGGTCATATTTCTTTTTATCGAGAAATAGAAGAAGCCATACAAGGGTTTAGTGAAATCCGGGTTTAGTCGAATCCGGTATATTCATACACTATCTAAACTCAAAAATTAGATTAGGTGATGCCCCGGGCAGCGAAATTCGGGTTTTTCCAATTTCATTAATATCATTTTTTCTGAATTTCTGCATAAATAAATAGAAATCAAGACTAAGATAAAAGAAATTCTATCTTCGAACCACTGACTCATGTCTATTGTCGAATCCTACTCAGCAGAATATAGAAGAGGTTTTTATGAAAGAACAAGCCTTTTACAATAGAGTCTTAAATGGAACTGCTATGAAACGACTTATTAGCAGATTAATAGTTCATTTTGGAATGGCATATACATCCCATATCCTAGATCAACTAAAGACTTTAGGTTTCCATCAAGCCACTACTACATCTATCTCATTAGGAATTGATGATCTTTTAACAATATCATCGAAACCTTGGTTAGTTCAAGATGCTGAACAACAGAATTCTATTTTGGAGAAACACCATTATTTTGGAAATGTACACGCAGTAGAAAAATTACGTCAATCTATTGAAATTTGGTATGCTACAAGTGAATATTTGAGACAAGAAATGAATCCAAACTTTCGGATGACTGATCCTTCTAATCCAGTCTATTTAATGTCTTTTTCGGGAGCTAGGGGAAATGCATCTCAGATACACCAATTAGTGGGTATGAGAGGATTAATGTCAGATCCTCAAGGACAAATGATTGATTTACCCATTCAAAGCAATTTACACGAGGGACTCTCTTTGACCGAATATATAATTTCTTGTTATGGAGCTCGCAAAGGAGTTGTAGATACTGCTATACGAACAGCAGATGCTGGATATCTTACTCGTAGACTTGTTGAAGTAGTTCAACACATTATTGTACGTAAAAGAGATTGTGGTACTATTCAAGGTATTTCCGTCAGTCCTCAAAATGGGATGACAGAAACCTTTTTGGTCCAAACACTAATCGGTCGTGTATTAGCAGATGATATCTATATTGGTCTACGATGCATTGCCACTCGAAATCAAGATATTGGGATTGGACTGGTCAATCGATTTATAACCTTTCAAACACAATCAATATATATTAGAAGTCCTTTCACTTGCAGAAGTACATCTTGGATCTGTCAATTATGTTATGGTCGGAGTCCCACTCATGGTGATTTGGTTGATTTAGGAGAAGCTGTAGGTATTATTGCGGGTCAATCGATTGGGGAACCTGGAATTCAGCTCACATTAAGAACTTTTCATACTGGTGGAGTATTCACAGGTGGTACTGCCCAATATGTACGAACTCCTTTTCAGGGAAAAATAAAATTCAACGAGGATTTGCTTCATCCTACACGTACCCGTCATGGGCATCCTGCCTTTCTGTGTTCTACAGACTTTTATGTAACTATAGAAAGTCGAGATATTATACATAATATGAGTATCCCTTCTAAAAGTTTGATTTTAGTTCAAAATGATCAATATGTAGAATCAGAACAAGTTATTGCTGAGATTCGCACTGGAATGTCTACTTTTCCTTTGAGAGAGACAGTACAAAAACATATTTTTGCGGAATCAGGAGGAGAACTGCACTGGAGTACCGATGTCTACCATAAACCTAAAGATACATATAAAGATACATATAGTAATGTGCATCTATTACCAAAAACAAGCCATTTATGGGTATTAGCAGGAAGTCCTTGGAGATCCGATAGAGTATCTTTTTCGGTTCACAAGGATCAAGATCAAATGAATGTTGATTCTTTTTCTATTGAAGAAAGATATATTTCTGACCTCTCAAAAACTAATAATCAATCAAGATATAAATTGTTGGATACTTCTAATAAAGGGGAAATTTTTGAACATTCACGGACTGATCAAATCATATCGAACAATCTTTCGAATTTCATATATCCTTCTATTTTGCAAGAGAATTCTTATTTATTGGCGAAAAAGCGAAGAAATCGATTTATTATCCCATTAAAATATGATAAAGAACAAGAAAAAGAACTAATATCTTCTTTTTCGATTTCGATGGAAATACCTATAAACGGTATTTTCCTTCAGAATAATAGTATTCTTGCTTTTTTTGATGATACACGATACAGAAGAGTCAATTCAGGAATTATTCAATACGGGATCATAGAGATAGAGTCGATCATAAAAAAAGAAGATTTGCTTGAGGATCAAGGAATAAAACAATTTCCGGAATACTATACGTTGATTGAGGATGAAGAAATACAAGAATTTAGCCCGGAATACCAAACTTTGATTGAATATCAAAAATATCAAATGTTGATTGAGTATCAAAAAAAACAAAAATTGAATCCGGAATACCAAATGTTAATAAAAGATCAAGGAATAAAAGAATTTCTGGAAGACCAAATGTTAATTGAGGATCAAGAAAGACAAGAATTGAGTCCGGAATATCAAATGTTAATTGAGGATCAAGAAATACAAGAATTGAGTCCGGAATACCAAATGTTAATTGAGGATCAAGAAAGACAAGAATTCAGTCAGGAATACCAAATGTTAATTGAGGATCAAGAAAGACAAGAATTGAGTCCGGAATACCAAATATTAATTGAGGATCAAGAAAGACAAGAATTGAGTCCGGAATACCAAATGTTAAGTGAGGATCAAGAAAGACAAGAATTGAGTCCGGAATATCAAATGTTAATTGAGGATCAAGAAAGACAAGAATTCAGTCCGGAATACCAAATGTTATTTGAGGATCAAGAAAGACAAGAATTCAGTTCGGAATACCAAATGTTATTTGAGGATCAAGAAAGACAAGAATTGAGTCCGGAATATCAAATGTTAATTGAGGATCAAGAAAGACAAGAATTGAGTCCGGAATACCAAATGTTAATTGAGGATCAAGAAAGACAAGAATTGAGTCCGGAATATCAAATGTTAAGTGAGGATCAAGAAAGACAAGAATTGAGTCCGGAATATCAAATGTTAATTGAGGATCAAGAAAGACAAGAATTGAGTCGGGAATACCAAATGTTAATCGAGGATCAAGAAAGACAAGAATTGAGTCGGGAATCCCAAATGTTAATTGAGGATCAAGAAAGACAAGAATTTAGCCCGGAAAACCAAAGGAAAGTGGATCAGTTTTTTTTCATTCCCGAAGAAGTGCATATCTTACCGAAATCCTCTTCTATAAGGGTCCGGAACAATAGTATCATTGGAAAAAATACATGGCTCACTTTAAATAAACGAAGCCAAGTAGGTGGATTAGTCCAAGTAAAGAAAACAAGAAAATATATTGAACTTAAAATATTTTCCGGAGATATTCATTTTCCGAGGGAAACAGATAAGATATCCAGGCACAGCGAGATTTTGATACCACGAGAAACAGGAAAAAAAAATTCTAAGAAATTCCAAAAATGGAAAGATTGGATCTATGTTCAAGGGATCACACCTATCAAGAAGAAGTATTTTGTTTCGGTTAGACCTGTAATTACATATGAAATACCTGATGAGATTGATTTAGCAACACTTTTTCCTCAGGATCTCTTGCAAGAAAAAGACAATCTCCAACTTAGAGTTGTCAATTATTTCCTTTATGGAGATAGCAAGTCAATTCGAATAATTTGTCTCAAAAGTATTCAATTAGTTCGGACTTGTTTAGTATTGAATTGGCACCAAGAACAAAATAGTTCTATAGAAGAAGAGGTTCATGCTTCATTTGTTGAGATAAAGACAAATTTTTTAATTCGCAATTTCATAAAAATTGAGTTAATTAAACCTTCATATATCGGAAAAAGATATGAAAGAGCAAGTTCAGGATTCATTCCTGATAATATTTTAGATCGTATTGCTGATAATAGATTAGATCGTAACAATATCAATCCTTTTTATTCCAAGACGAAGATTCAATCATTTAATCAACATCAAGGAACTATGGGTACTTTGTTAAATCGAAACAAAGATTACCAATCTTTTATTATTTTGTCATCATCCAATTGTTCTCAAATGCATCGATTCCAAAATAATACTGTGAAAAAAAAAAGGAATCCCCTATTCCTATATATATTTGTTTTGGGTCCACTAGGTACTATTGTATCTAAAATAACTAATTTTTATATATTTTGTAATTTAATAACTTATAATGAGATCTTATTAAATAAATATTTTTTTTCTAACTATTTTGCTAATTGGTTTGATTTTTTTGACAATTTGAAAGAGGTTTTCTTGCTACTCAACATCATTTTACTAGATATAGAGAATTCTAAGTTTGATCCATGTGTCATCGTAAGGCCATCTCTTTTGGAACAGACTGTCAAAGTATTGATTCAAGTCTATAATACATATAGAATACTTCAACCTGAAGTAGCTGAATATTGTTTAATAGATGAGAATAGGAGAATTTACAATCCGGATCTACCGATAAGCTTTTTTTTGAACCCATTCAATTGGAATTGGTACCCTTTCTTTCAAGATGATAGTTGGGAAGAGACATCGACAAAAATAAATCTTGGACAATTTATTTGCGAAAATTTGTGTCTATTTCAAGACGAATCATATGTCAAAAAATCTGGTCAAATTGTAATTATTAATCTTGATTCCTTAGTTATAAGATCGGCTAAGCCCTATTTGCTCACTTCAGGTGCAACTATTCATGGTCATTATGGAGAAATCTTTTATAAAGGAGATGTATTGGTTACATTTCTATATGAAAAATCGAGATCTAGCGATATAACGCAAGGTCTTCCAAAAGTAGAAAAATTTTTTGAAGTACGTTCGATTGATTTAATATTGATAAACCTAAAACGGAGAGTTGAAGGCTGGAACCAACGTATATCAAGAATTCTTGGAGTACCTTGGGTTTTCTTCATTGGAGCTGAGCTAACCATAGCCCAAAGTCGTATTTCTTTGGTTAATGAGATCCAAAAGGTTTATCGATCTCAGGGGGTACATATCCATAATAGACATATCGAAATGATTGTACGTCAAGTAACATCAAAAGTGTTGGTTTCAGAAAATGGAATGTCTAATGTCTTTTTACCTAGAGAATTAATTGGATTATTACGAGCCGAACGAGCAGGACGTGCTTTGGATGAAGCAATCTTTTATCGGGCAATCCTTTTGGGAATAACAAGAGCCTCTCTAAATACTCAAAGTTTCATATCTGAAGCAAGTTTTCAAGAAACCGCTCGAGTTTTAGCAAAAGCTGCTCTGCGAGGTCGTATTGATTGGTTGAAAGGTCTGAAAGAAAATGTTGTTCTGGCAAGAATTTTACCTATTGGTACCGGATTGAAAAAAAGTTTGTATTCTTCAAGACAAGATAAGAACTTTGCTTTAGAAAAAAAAATAGAAAATCTATTTGAGTTGGAAATGAGAGATATTATGTTACATCATAAAGAATTATTATGATAAAGAATCATTTTCTTCTGATGTGACAAATAATCTAAATCAAGAGGTGGAGAATACTACCTTTCCTGAATCATTCTTAAACTTAAAAAAAGAAAGCACAAATCCAATAAGCAACGATTTCCCTTAATCAACAGATCAAAGGAATAGCAAAGACCTAAGACCTAACCAAGATAATTCTGAAATAAATCTATGATATAAGAAATCAATAATATAAGAAATCCATAATATAAGAAATCCATAATAATAATAATATAAGAAATTCATAATATCCATAAAAAAGGGAGGTAGAAAAAAGATGAAAAAAAAAGAAAAAAAATGGCAGTGCCATTTAAATCCACAATATCTATAGAGAGGAGAAGTACAAAGAAGATGAAAAAAAAGAAAAAAAATGGCAGTGCTAGAAAAGATAACAATGAAAAAGAGCAATTTGTTTATGAGGGAACCGTGGTGGAACCGATCAAAGATATCATGTTCCACATACGTTTGCACCATAATAGTCAAACTGTTCTGGGTTATCTATCTGGCAATATGCGCCGTAATCGTATACGTGTGTTACTAGGGGATAGAGTCAAGATACAAATAAGCGAATTCGATTCAAAAAAAGGAAGAATTTTTTATCGATTTCCTCCTCTATCAAAGCAGACTAGGATAGAACAAACTAAGAATGATCATCAAGCGATGGAGAATAGCGCCTCTCCTGAATCATTCTTAAACTTAAAAAAAGAAAGCACAAATCCAACAAGCAACGATTTTCCTCAATCAACAGATCAAAGGAATAGCAAAGACACAAAGTTTAACCAAGATGAGACAGATTAGGTTCTTAATTCTCTTTCTGGGACCTAATAAGGAGTTTTTCATCCCAATAAAAAAATCTAAAAAATAGATTAGATGAGTTTTATTTTTTCCCAATGAATTCAAAAAAAAAATAAGAAATATGAAAATTGGAGCATCAGTTCGTAAAATTTGTCAAAGATGTCGATTAGTTCGTAGGCGTAGACAACTTACAGTGATTTGTCCCAATCTGAAACATAAAAAAAGGCAAGGTTAATATTTCTCATTCAAAAAAACCTTTCTTTATAAATTTTTGATCACTTTGTTCAACGATTTTTTTTTGATACAGGAAGAAAAGGAAAAAGTTTTTTTTGCTGGAATGGTACTATCTATAATAATATTTTGCATATTTTTTTAATAAAGAACATTAAATTAAATAATAAAGAAGATTTAATAATGAAGAACATTGAAGAATTAAAAAAAAAGGAAAGAGAGGGATTCGAACCCTCGGTAAACAAAAGCCTACATAGCAGTTCCAATGCTACGCCTTCAACCACTCGGCCATCTCTCCTATATTATAATTTCTATAATATATTATAATATTCTTAAATAAAACTATTCTATGTATCAAATAAAAGAAAAAGGAATGAAGACATGAAATCATGGATTTTCACCTTTCTTTATTCAAGAATATTTTCTTTATTAAAAAATATATGAATATGAAAAAATAAAATAATGAGTATGAAATGAGTATAAAATTCGAATCAAAGTCAATCAAATAAGTATTTCAAAAAATTGTTTTTTTGTCATGTATCCATGGTGAATTACCAGTAGAAGGTTCCATCGGAACAATTATTAAAGGCACCTCGCTTAAAAAAAAAAAATAAAAGAAAAGGAAATAGGAGATAAAATAGAAAATAACTAATAAATTCATAAAGAATCTACCAATAATTAAAAAAAAATTTTTGAATTATTTTTTTTTTTTTTAATTCAAGAGATTCTTTTGGCAATTCTAATAGATATCCACATTAAAATTATCCTTTTTCTGTGTTCTTTTCCATAGATTTTAGAGATATTCTTATAGAGAATGAGAATTTTGATACAATAAAGATGTTCATTCTGTTGAACATGATTATCAAAAGAAAGTTCTCTGATTTCATTAAATATGATTTTCTGAAAAAAAAAATATTTTTTTACTCTTTTTTTTCCCTATTTTTTCTTTTTTTTCTCATAAAAAAAAAACAAAAAATAGTGGAAGTTCAAGGGAAATGCAAGTGGAAGCAGAAGAAATGTTTGAACTTCGTAACACAATTGCGGAAATTTATGCACAAAATACTGGTCAACCTATATATGTTATACAGAATGATCTGGAAAGAGATACTGTTATGTCTGCAACCGAAGCTCAAGATTATGGTATTAGCGATCACATAGCAATTGAAAAAAATTCTTGATGATCTGAGTTCTTTTTCTCAATTGATAGGAGAATGGGATATCATTCAATTTTTTTCTATCCTATACAAGAACTTTTTGTTTTTGTATAGGATACATCAAAATTTTTTGGTATCCTAAAAATAGGATATTCAAGTTGGTGAATTGAAAAAAAATGAACTTTTTTTTCAGTCAAAATTCGATCAGAGGAAATTTATGAATGTTATATCATCTTCCATTAGCGCATATAATGTGTTATTTGAGATATCTGCTGTAGAAGTAGGCCAACATCTCTATTGGCAAATAGGAGGTTTACAAATCCATGCCCAAGTACTTATCACTTCTTGGATCGTAATTGGAATTTTGTTAGTGTCAGTCATCATAGCTGTTCGGAATCCACAAACCATTCCAACAGATGGTCAGAATTTTTTTGAATATATTCTCGAATTTATTCGAGATTTAAGCAAAACTCAAATTGGAGACGAATATGGTCCTTGGGTTCCCTTTATAGGAACAATGTTCCTATTTATTTTTGTTTCTAATTGGTCAGGTGCTCTTTTCCCTTGGAAAATTATCGAGTTACCTCATGGAGAGTTAGCCGCCCCCACGAATGATATAAATACTACGGTTGCTTTAGCTTTACTGACGTCAGTGGCATATTTTTATGCGGGTCTTAGCAAAAGAGGATTGAGTTATTTCGAGAAATATATTAACCCAACTCCAATCCTTTTACCAATTAATATTCTAGAAGATTTTACAAAACCTTTATCTCTGAGTTTTCGACTTTTTGGAAATATATTAGCTGATGAATTGGTAGTTGTTGTTCTTGTTTCTTTAGTCCCTTTAATAATTCCTATACCTGTCATGTTGCTTGGATTATTTACAAGTGGTATTCAAGCTCTTATTTTTGCAACTTTAGCAGCAGCTTATATAGGAGAATCCATGGAGGGTCATCATTGATTCGTCGAAATAGTCTTTTTTTTAGCTTAGCTTATCCTAATTCCTTTTTGATTCAAGAAAATCTGTTTGCTTGGTTTGAGAATTTAATTATAGAATATACTATAATATAGTATATAGAAAATAATATAATATATAGAAAAATATAAGAAGATAAAGCACGATTTAAACATAGGAGAGAGGAGATAGACGATATTTTTGAAGTCTAATTTGGTTACGCTAAAAGTATTTTATTGAATTTTGAAAAGTCCAGTCATTTTTTTATTTGTTTTGAAGAATTTTTATGGAATTCGAATGAGTTCATATTCAATATGGACTGTTTATGTAAGAACTGTTTTTTTATGGAATATGAGATGTTCACTAGCTAAATAACACTATTTATTATTATTTATATATATAATATAATAAATTGTTTCTAAAAAAATAGATTAGAAAATAAATGGTCTGTTTCGTCTGTGATTTTGTATTTAATAAAAAAACAGATGAACTAAAGGATCTCGAAGAAAGAGTGAAAAATTTGAAATGAAAGAGTGGTTGGAAAGGTATAGAAAAATTAAGACTTTATTCAAAAAATTCCATCATAAATAGAAAAGAAAAAGGAAATATCGAAAAAGTTCTGACAATTCATAAATATTAATTATTTCAATTGGTAGTTTTGAGTTATTTCGACTAATAGATTTACCTAAAATAGGTAATAATTCTTTGGTTTTTTGTATCATTAACCTTTTCCTTTTTTTAGTGCGAGGAACTTACTATGAATCCACTGATTTCTGCTGCTTCCGTTATTGCTGCTGGATTGGCTGTGGGACTTGCTTCTATTGGACCTGGGATTGGTCAAGGCACTGCTGCAGGTCAAGCTTTAGAAGGTATTGCAAGACAACCAGAAGCAGAGGGTAAAATACGAGGCACTTTATTGCTTAGTCTAGCTTTTATGGAAGCTTTAACAATTTATGGACTAGTTGTGGCATTAGCGCTTTTATTTGCAAATCCTTTTGTTTAATCCTAGTAATAGCAAAAAAAAGTCACTTAGATTATCTATTTTTTGGTATTTTGAAAACTTTAAACTGTGCTTTTTTTTTTCTTCGAATTATATCAACAATTTTTTGAAATTACTTTATATATATATATAAAGTAATTTCTATAAACTATAAAGTTATTTGTATTTTTTGAACTTTTATCCCATAAAGGGCTGATTTAAGGATGAGAGATTTCCAGATCGACTCGCCTGTCCTTAGCTTAGTATAAAGCTTAGTATAAAAAAAACTTTTTTCCTTTTTCTTTATTTAGGAAAGATCTCAAAGGATGAGAGATAATTCATTATTCAAATGAATTAATCTTTAAAGAGATTAAGATATTTCCTAAAAAAAGAGAAATCGATCAAAAAAGGATGAGTGAAGTGATAGAAAAAGAACCTTCTTGTTTGTTAGTCCTATCTATAAGAGGAGAACATATGAAAAATGTAACCGATTCTTTCATTTTTTTGGGTCACTGGCCATTCGCCAGGAGTTTCGGGTTTAATACCGATATTTTAGCAACAAATCTAATAAATCTAATTGTAGTGATTGGTATATTGGTTTTTTTTGGAAAGGGAGTGTGTGCGAGTTGTTTATTTCGAAAAAATGTTGGATTTATCCGGCTTCACTTCCTTTTATTTTTTTTTCTTTTTTTTAAAGTTAAAGGAAAGGGGTGTACGATCTCGACGAATTACTTTTGAATAAAATCAGAAATCATATGTAAGAACTATAGCATTTCGTTATTTTTTGGTGAAATAACTTTGATTCTCTATCAAAACCAATCAAAATAAATTGAGATCTTTAACATGGTTAAAGCTAAACTGCTTGAAGTACAGGCAAAATGGTACTCTTTCTACGACTACGTTAGCCACTACTACGTTAGTATCCAAATGGTTGAAAAATGCATACTTGAGAATTTTTTTGATATAGAACACTCATATCAATAAAAATATTTGAACCATTTACTGGAAAGAAAAGAGGTTCATACCTTACCTTCTTTTTTATCCAATGCCGAATTGACAACCTACTGTATAAAAAAAAAGAAATTTTTTGGATTAAAAAAAAGATAAATTTTAATTTTCAATTTATTTTTTATTTATTTAATGAAATCTTTTTGAATTGAATTCAAATAAAGAAAAAACAAGTACGAATAAAGAAACAACTTTGCTGACAATAATTTATGGATTTTTATCTGGTCAGAAGAATCCTTTTCACTTATATATATTCAAGTCTTTTATAAGTTTCAATATGGTCGAATATAGCCAGAAAAGAGAGGATAGGCTCAGTAGATTCAAAAAAGAATATGTGAATATTCATAAATAATTATAATTGAGCGTGAGAGCCAAATGAATCGAAAGATTCATGTTTGGTTTGGGAAGAGATCATGAAAGTTTTGAATTTCATGCTAAGATAATCTACTTTCATTAAATGATTTATTAGATAATCGAAAACAGAGGATTTTGAACACTCTTCGTAATTCAGAAGAATTACGTAAAGCAGCCATTGAACAACTCGAAAAAGCTCGAATGCGTTTCCAGAAAGTAGAACTGGAAGCGAATGAGTATCGGCAGAATGAATATTCTGATCTGGAACGAGAAAAACAAAATCTCATTAAAATTGGTTATGAGAAGTTGAAACGATTTGAAAAAAATAAGAACGAAAGTCTTTGTTTTGAACAAGAAAGAGCAATAAACCAAGTCCGACAACGAATTTTGCAACAAGTCTTACAAAGAGCACTGGGAACTATAAAAAGTTCTTTAAATAGTGAGTTACATTCTCGTACGATCCGTGCTAATATTGCCATTCTCGATGCCATAGAATGACAGAAATAATATAACTGATTAGTCCTTCAACTTTTACTTTAGTTTTAAACTTAGGCACTACCTTTTTTTCTTTGCTTTTGAAAAAGAATAAAGAAAGACTTATGGGAACCTTTCGAGCTGACGAAATTAGTAATATTATCCGTGAACGTATTGAACAATATAATAGAGAAGTCAAGATTGTGAATACCGGTACTGTACTTCAAGTAGGTGATGGTATTGCTCGTATTTATGGTCTTAATGAAGTCATGGCAGGTGAATTAGTAGAATTTGAAGAGGGTACAAAAGGTATTGCTCTGAATTTGGAATCCAAAAATGTTGGCGTTGTATTAATGGGTGATGGTTTGATGATAAAAG